CCGAGCCTCTAGTGAGTTACAGACAGAGTTAGAAAAGATCAAATCTTTGATGATTCCATCATACATGATGGAATTTCGAAAACTTCTGGATAGGTATCCTACATCTGAACTGAATCCTTTCTGGTTAAAGAATCTCTTTCTAGTTGTTCTGGAACAATTAGGAGATTCTCTGGAAGAAATACGGGGTTCTGCTTCTGGTGGCAACATGCTATTGGGTGGTGGTCCCACTTATGGGGTCAAATCACTACGTTCTAAGAAGAAATATTGGAAGATCAATCTCATCGATCTTGTAAGTATCATACCAAATCCCATCAATCGAATCCTTTTTTCGAGAAATACGAGACATCTAAGTCGTACAAGTAAAGAGATCTATTCATTGATAAGAAAAAGAAAAAACGTGAACGATGATTGGATTGATGAGAAAATAGAATTCTGGGTAGCGAACAGTGATTCGATTGATGATGAAGAAAGAGAATTCTTGGTTCAGTTCTCCACCTTAACGACAGAAAAAAGGATTGATCAAATTCTATTGAGTCTGACTCATAGTGATCATTTATCAAAGAATGACTCTGGTTATCAAATGATTGAACAACCGGGATCAATTTCCTTACGATACTTAGTTGACATTCATCAAAAGGATCTAATGAATTATGAGTTCAATAGATCCTGTTTAGCAGAAAGACGGATATTCCTTGCTCATTATCAGACAATCACTTATTCACAAACCTCGTGTGGGGCTAATAGTTTTCATTCCCCATCTCCTCATGGAAAACCCTTTTCGCTCCGCTTAGCCCTATCCCCTTCTAGAGGTATTTTAGTGATAGGTTCTATAGGAACTGGACGATCCTGTTTGGTCAAATACCTAGCGACAAACTCCTATGTTCCTTTCATTACGGTATTTCCGAACAAGTTCCTGGATGACAAGCCTAAAGGTTATCTTATTGATGATATCGATATTGATGATAGTGACGATATTGATGATAGTGATGATGACCTTGATCTTGATATTGATACGGAGCTGCTAACTATGACGAATGTGCTAACTATGTATATGACGCCGAAAATAGACCAATTTGATATCACCCTTCAATTCGAATTAGCAAAAGCAATGTCTCCTTGCATAATATGGATTCCAAACATTCATGATCTGCATGTGAATGAGTCGAATTACTTATCCCTCGGTCTATTAGAGAACTATCTCTCCAGGGATTGTGAAAGATGTTCCACTGGAAAGATTCTTGTTATTGCTTCGACTCATATTCCCCAAAAAGTGGATCCCGCTCTAATAGCTCCGAATAAATTAAATACATGCATTAAGATACGAAGGCTTCTTCTTCCACAACAACGAAAGCACTTTTTCATTCTTTCATATACTAGGGGATTTCACTTGGAAAAGAAGATGTTCCATACTAACGGATTCGGGCCCATAACCATGGGTTCCAATGCGCGAGATCTTGTAGCACTTATCAATGAGGCCCTATCGATTAGTATTACACAGAAGAAATCCATTATAGAAACTAATACAATTAGATCAGCTCTTCATAGAAAAACTTGGGATTTTCGATCCCAGATAAGATCGGTTCAGGATCATGGGATCCTTTTCTATCAGATAGGAAGGGCTGTTACACAAAATGTACTTCTAAGTAATTGCCCCATAGATCCTATATCTATCTATATGAAGAAGAAATCATGTAAGGGAGGGTATTCTTATTTGTACAAATGGTACTTCGAACTTGGAACGAGCATGAAGAAATTCACGATACTTCTTTATCTTTTGAGTTGTTCTGCCGGATCGGTCGCTCAAGATCTTTGGTCTTCATCCAGACACGATGAAAAAGATTGGATCACTTCTTATGGATTCGTTGAGAATGATTCTGATCTAGTTCATGGCCTATTACTATTATTACTATTAGAAGTAGAAGGCGCTCTGGCTCTGGCGGGATCCTCACGGACAGAAAAATATTGCAGTCAGTTTGATAATAATCGAGTGACATTACTTCTTCGGTCCGAACCAAGGAATCAGTTAGATATGATGCAAAATGGATCTTGTTCTATCGTTGATCAGAGATTTCTATATGAAAAATACGAATCGGAGTTTGAAGAAGGGGAAGGGGCCCTCGATCCGCAACAGATAGAGGAGGATTTATTCAATCACATAGTTTGGGCTCCTAGAATATGGCGCCCTTGTGGCAATCTATTTGATTGTATCGAAAGGCCCACTGAATTGGGATTTCCCTATTGGACTGGGTCATTTCGGGGTAAATGGATCATTTATCATAAAGAGGATGAGCTTCAAGAGAATGATTCGGAGTTCTTGCAGAGTGGAACCATGCAGTACCAGACACGAGATAGATTTTCCAAAGAACAAGGCTTTTTTCGAACAAGCCAATTCATTTGGGATCCTGCGGATGCGGATCCATTCTTTTCCCTATTCAAAGATCAGCCCTCTGTCTCTGTGTTTTCACGTCGAGAATTCTTTGCAGATGAAGAGATGTCAAAG